TTTTACAGGTCAAACCAAAAACTAAAAAGACATTGCCTATTTTACCTTTATCTGTCAGAAAAAAAGGGAACCTCCCCTTTTTTGTCCCTGTCCCTACCTAAATGAATGAAATACAATAGTAAATAAATAATAGTAGACTGGAAATTAAAGTCTCTTTATTTCTCGCATCCGTTCTCTATCACATTGTCGAAATAAAAAGATCAGATGCCTTGATATGTAAATATTTGGTACATGAAACCACGATCTGATGTAGATTGTAGATTTATTAATAGAAATATTGGAATCAAAGAAAAATATTCAAAAAAACTGTTTTTGTGACTCGGACGAAACGTTTCTCTGTATAGGAACAGAATAGCCATTTATTCCTATGAAACATCCAGGAACAAGAAAATTAAATCAGAAATATCGACAAATTCTTCCTTCCGTATCCCAAGTAAATAAAAAATAAAGGGGGTACGGTACGCTGCTACAATTTTCTCTCTACTATTGAATTTTAATATCAGAATAGCTCATATAGTCATGATTCAATGGGTCAGGTCCACTTACTTTTTATTTTGTTGATTTCTAAAGTGACTATAGTAGTTCTCCTACTCAGCGAAATGACTGATCATGATAATCAAGACAAATGTTCAACTTTATAACTATACTACTATAAAAAGAAATATAATAAGTTCTTTTTTATATTTATTTTTATATTTATGTGGATGTTTCCTTTTTTTGCCATTTATTTTACATTTTACAAAGAGCAACAATATCCCTATTTTCCGCCCCAAACCGAAGACTTAGATTAGAGTTTTTTGAAAAAAGCCCCTTATCGGATTTGAACCGATGACTTACGCCTTACCATGGCGTTACTCTACCGCTGAGTTAAAAGGGCTCATTTGATTCAATTGTTGAATGAACCAACAGTCACTATGAGTCTACTGTATGTACCTATGTATATAATATACATCATATATATGGATCTCGGCTCGTTCAGGACCAATAAATTTTTTTTTACTTCATATTTTTTTGAGAAGTCTAGGAAAAATGCTTATTTATATTTTATCAATATTAATGCACTACATTTTTTCAAAGCCGCCCCTAATGGATTTGTTTTTTTATTGACCCCCGAAATTCATTTGATTGAGACACAATTCAACGTAGACCCAAGATATTTCATCGAATCATGTGATGAAGAGATTCGACACGTACTCTGAAATTTTTATATAAAAAATAAATTGGATGGAATCATGAAAGCAGGAAATATTCTTCGGATTTAGTCATAGCATTACATTATATTGACAATTACAAAAAACTGTTCATACTATGAGTATAGTAGGCGATCAGGCGGGTATGCCCCCATCGTCTAGCGGTTCAGGACATCTCTCTTTCAAGGAGGCAGCGGGGATTCGACTTCCCCTGGGGGTAGGGTACTACGAAAGGAGGTTGATCATGGATTTATCCATAAGTCTAAAATGGATTCTTCCTGGGTCGATGCCCGAGTGGTTAATGGGGACGGACTGTAAATTCGTTGGCTATATGTCTACGCTGGTTCAAATCCAGCTCGGCCCAAAAATCCGCCTATCCATCATGAGATAATAGAAAAAATTTTGCCTCTAGAAACCGGACGAAGAATGAAAAGAAGACTTTTTTATGCTATATCCTTAATTTATTTGTTCCCATAGATTATACTTTATAATGATCTAATCTGTAACCTTAATATATAAGGAAGAGGTAAATAAAAAATACTTTTTCTTGTTCATCGAAAGAGTTATTATGAAATGATTTGAGTAATACGTGCCGTTCTCACTAAAGCCCATACCCATGTGAATATCAACATATCGCTTCTATCTCTGTTACAACACAGCGATTATAAATAGAAATATGCTATGAATTAAATAATAAGAATATGTATCCTGCACATCTTATTTCCCTGGGATTGTAGTTCAATTGGTCAGAGCACCGCCCTGTCAAGGCGGAAGCTGCGGGTTCGAGCCCCGTCAGTCCCGACCTAGGATCCGATGAATCCGTCAACTCATTTCTCCATTTTCGGTGAAGAGGGAGAACTGAAAGCAAGATCTAATTCCCGCCGGAGGTATTTTTTCTCGTCGAAGAAATAAAAGAATTTAAATTAATTCTCAATTAGTACTGATTCGTGGGGAGAGACATATCTAGATTGGTACAATTGGTGGTAGGGTCCTATTCAGGATTTCAAGAGATACCGCACGGGTTTTACTTTTTCTATTGGTTCTGATCCATGGAATTCAATATAAGACCCACCCGCTTCCCGAGAGCATACATACAAATAGGATTCCTTCGTTGTGCGATATAAAAATAACTTGACCTTAACATAGTTGGCGTGCCAGAATCCCTTATCAGATTCTATTAAAACCTCTCCTTTTTTCTCGCTCCAATTTTTGGTAACCTAAATTCCTAATTGAAACCAATCTATCTATCTCACTTGCATACTTAATTTTGGATATGATATATGTTTATGTTCCGGTCTCAATCCAAGGAAAGAAGCTTTTAATAAAAAAGGAGACCAAAGGAAGAGCCGCCCTGCCCTACCTCGCTTAATAAGAAATTAATAATATTTATTTTCCTGTTTTTTATTTGAAGGGGTCCTATCTAAGAAAGATCAAACTCCAAAAAAGTAAATTTATAAAAAAATGAGATCTTTTAGACCCGAATCCATCTTTATCGCGCCTCTTTGTCTTCCAAGAAATTTAGATCCTACCAAACTTAATTAGTTTCGAACTTCACTTTTTCCATTTCTCATTTTTACTGTTTGGGTTTGTGACCCATTGAAATGGAAGACGGGTCTGATGATACCTCATCAGATGGTTGTATACGGAAGACGGTAGGTTATAGAAAAGAATGAAAAACTAAAAGGGATTGTTGATACAACCAACAAAGAATCCCTTTTTGGATTCGTTATGGATAAAAGATCCTCCTATAGTTATACTATTCAATTCTCGACAATGAATCGATCTGAAAGCTCAGATATTGTTATTCATGATATTGATCCGATTCAATATCAAATAACATTGGGATGCAATTCATTTTATTGAATTTAGAGGAGAAGATTTATCATCTCTATGGGATTAGATCCCGAGTTATTTATTGTGAAGTAAAAAACGATGGGATTATGGAAGTAAATATTCTCGCATTTATTGCTACTGCGCTGTTCATTCTAGTTCCAACTGCTTTTTTACTTATCATCTACGTAAAAACCGTAAGTCAAAATAATTGATTCGAATGAAGCTTGACTTCTTTGTTCTTATCAATGATTGAAGAAATGAAAGGGATTTTCATTCCACGTCTTAAATGAAATGAGGGGACTAGAATCAGCAGTATATGAGATCCGGTAGTCTGGTAGAAAGAAAGAAATTTCTTTCTACCAGACTTTATATTATTGTCTTGTCTAAAGTTGTATTGTATAAAGAGGCTTCATCTAGATTAATCTACAATATGTATGTATCTTGTATCTTCATATATGTGATGTACATCATGTAAATAATACCCCAATTCTAGTTCTTCCTTGCATCTATTTTATTTGATTGATTTAAAGGTTATTTTTCATATAGTCCATTACTGCAATCCAATATTGAAATGGAGATTTTTTATTTACTATTTAAAACCCCTTTGCAGAACGATATATGAAAAAATGGCTACAGTTTGATTACTCAACTCAATTAGTAGTGCTTTTAGAGTCCACTTCTTCCCCATACTACAAGTGAAAGGGAAAATGTAAAGACTACCATTAAAGCGGCCCAAGCAAGACTTACTATATCCATGTGAATTATGTCCCCTATCTCTATGAATATGAAGGAATTCGTTCATCCATTATTGATCACTAATAATAGTGGAATCTATGGTGCAGAGTCAAAAAGGGATTATGACCAAACGCTATTGATCAAACAATCCAAAAAATCCACCCACAACAAGTTCCTATATGATTTCTGGTAGATTCCTATATGATTTCTGGTAGAATAGGGAAGACAAGCAAGATACACAGGGACTTTCTTTGTATTATCAAGGAAATCCTCTTTAATGGAAGATGTAGGAATAGTAAGGCCTATTGTTTAGTTTCTTTTGTTGCCCTTACATAAGCAAAAAGCATAAAATATACAATCAAGGTAGATCACTACCTACTACATATCTCTCCAAAAGAGGGTTTTTACTTTTGGTTTCCTCTAGAATAGAAAAAAAGGGCCATTTTCTCTCCAATCTAACCCAAAACTCAGTCAGTAGACACTACCCGAGTTGTGGAAGGAAGGGGCTCAGGAAGTCTTGATAGCTAGACCTTCCTATACTAAAATTATCTCTTGGGTCCTAGGCGCAAGGATTGAGAGTATAGAATCCCAAAAATTTTTAAATAAAGCAAGTATCACCAGTTATAGTCTTTTTCCTCTGCTTCTTGCTTTTGTTGAGCAAAAATCCGGCTAGGTATAGCAGCAAAAAAAGAAAGTATTTCCCGTTTTTTGTAGATGAGGTGGCACCCGGATTTGAACTGGGGTAAAAGGATTTGCAGTCCCCCGCCTGACCACTCGGCCATGCCGCCAAATGGATATAAAATAGAGGGAACGCTTTCTTTTTTTTATTTATTGAATATCATTATCCCTTTCCTAAACCTAAAAAACCTTTTTTATGAGCCCAGTTGATTCCCTTCGATTGATTGTATGGTATCTCAAATCTAAAAATAAACAACACCTAAAAACTTCCCCTTTTTATCTTTCACAAGCAAATGTGGGTTTTCAGTTACAGAATGAAAAATGCAGGTCAAATTGGAACCATTAACTATTGACTTGAATTCATGAAGAGCTCTTGGAACGAAAATTTAATTTCCTTAACGGCATCAAAATAAAGTTGATACACAACTTATCAGTATCAATTCTTTTCAATAATCAATCTTTTTCAATTAAATTTACATTATAACAACAATTATATATATATGTAAACCCCAGAACAGAGATTGTTACAAAGATATACCTAATCAGGTATCTTAGCCATATATG